AATGGAATGCCTGATTAAAGGATTACCTTGATAGGGTAAATAAAGTAAAAAAATTACTTCCATTACATAAGATAGAATTAAACTATCACCCTTAATATCAAAAATTAATGTGCATCTTACACCTTAATGTAAATAAATATAAAAAGGTAAGCTAAATAAAGCTAATGGGCTCATAACCCATTAATGGAGATATAAATTCCCCTTTTTAATGTACAACAACTCTATAAAACTTCTTTTCCTATCATCATTGATGATAGGAACGATCCTGTCCATTTCTTCAAATTCCTGAATAGGAATTTGAATAGGATTAGAGATCAACTTACTTTCTATTATTCCAATATTAACAAATAGAAAGAACATGATAATTAATGAATCATCAATTAAGTATTTTATTATTCAAGTAATAGCATCAACAATGCTATTAATTTCAATTTTATTAATTCAAATAAAATATACAATATGGTGAGAAAAAGAAAATATTCCATCAATAATAATCTTATCTAGAATATTATTGAAAATAGGAGCTGCTCCATTTCACTTCTGATTACCAGAAGTGATAAGATCATCTAGATGAAATAATTGTTTAATCCTTCTAACATGACAAAAAATTGCTCCCATGATAAGAACATCATATTGCCTTAAAATAAGATATTTCACTTTTTTAATTATTCTACTTGGGATCATTATTGGAGCAATAGGAGGATTAAACCAAACATCACTACGTCAAATTATAGCATATTCATCAATCAGACACTCAGCATGAATAATTAGATCAATAATTGTGAGAGAAAACATATGAGAACTCTACTTCTATATTTATTGTCTCTTAAACTCAATCTTGGTAATAACATTCAAAAAAATAAAATTACTCTTTATAAATCAAATCTTTTTAATAGGAAACCTAAAAACAGAAATTAAATTCATAATAATGTTATCACTATTGTCAATAGGAGGATTACCTCCAATAATAGGATTTCTACCCAAATGAATTGTTATTCAATCACTAATTAATAATAACATAACAGCTATAATAGTTCTAATAGTAATGTTCACAACAATTACCTTATACTACTACATACGAATTAGATTTTCAGCAATAATTCTATCAAATACAGAAAACTCATGAATAACAAAAAACAAAATAAATAAACTAGAATTAACCCTATCATTCACAACAATAATTTCAATACTTGGTTTAATCTGCACATCAAATTTAATATTACTTTACTAAGACTTTAAGTTAATGAAACTAATAACCTTCAAAGTTGTAATTAAAATTATATTTTAAGTCTTAGTAAAGTAATATTTACACCACTAGAATTGCAGTCTAGAATCATGATTGAATATAAGACCACCAAAATATGTTAAGAGAGAAAAATTCTCATAAATAGATTTACAGTCTATCACCTCAATTCAGTCACCTTAACGCAAAAATGATTATTCTCAACAAATCATAAGGACATTGGTACATTATACTTTCTATTTGGTGCATGAGCAGGAATAGTAGGAACATCCATAAGAATAATTATTCGAATTGAATTAGGCCAACCAGGTTCAATAATTGGAGATGATCAAATCTATAATGTTATTATTACAGCCCACGCATTCATTATAATCTTCTTTATAGTTATACCAATCATAATTGGAGGATTTGGAAATTGACTTGTTCCACTAATAATTGGAGCACCAGATATAGCATTTCCACGAATAAATAACATAAGATTTTGATTACTACCACCATCATTGATTCTTTTACTTTCATCTTCCATAACGGATAATGGAGCTGGCACAGGATGAACAGTGTACCCCCCGCTAGCAGGAGCAATCGCACATAGAGGGCCATCCGTAGATCTAGCCATTTTTTCACTTCACCTAGCAGGTATTTCATCAATCCTAGGAGCAGTAAATTTCATTACAACAGCAATTAATATACGATCAGATAGAATAACACTAGACCAAACACCCTTATTTGTCTGATCAGTAGTTATTACAGCACTACTCTTACTACTATCTTTACCAGTTCTAGCAGGAGCAATTACTATATTATTAACCGATCGAAACCTTAATACCTCATTTTTTGACCCTGCAGGAGGAGGTGACCCAATCCTTTACCAACATCTATTTTGATTCTTTGGACATCCAGAAGTATATATTTTAATTCTACCAGGATTTGGTATTATTTCACATATCGTTTGCCAAGAAAGTGGAAAAATTGAATCATTTGGAACATTAGGAATAATTTATGCAATATTATCAATCGGATTAATAGGATTTATTGTATGAGCACACCATATATTTACAGTAGGAATGGACGTTGATACACGAGCATACTTTACATCAGCAACAATAATTATCGCTGTGCCTACAGGAATTAAAGTATTTAGCTGAATAGCAACATTATATGGAACAAAATTCAAATTTAATCCACCCCTAATATGAGCATTAGGATTTATCTTTCTATTCACAATAGGAGGATTAACAGGATTAGTATTAGCCAATTCATCACTAGACATTGTATTACACGATACCTACTATGTAGTAGCACATTTTCATTATGTCTTATCAATAGGAGCAGTATTTGCAATTATAGGAGGAATTATTCACTGATACCCTTTATTTACAGGATTAACCATAAACAATAAATGACTTAAAATTCAATTCACAATTATATTTGTAGGAGTAAATCTAACATTCTTCCCTCAACACTTCTTAGGATTAGCAGGTATACCACGACGATATTCTGATTACCCAGATGCTTATACATCTTGAAATGTACTTTCAAGAATTGGATCATGCGTCTCAATCATAAGAATTATTATTTTTATTTTAATTATATGAGAAAGAATAATTAAAAACCGAACAATTTTATTCAGAATAAATATAAGAAGATCAACAGAATGATTACAAAATAAGCCCCCTGCAGAACACAGATACTCAGAACTACCATTAATTAATATATTCTAATATGGCAGATTAATGCCTTAGATTTAAGCTCTAAAAATAAAGGTTTGACCTTTTATTAGAACTATGGCAACATGATCAAATTTATCATTACAAGATAGAAGCTCACCGTTAATAGAACAATTATCATTTTTTCACGACTATACAATAATTGTTCTATTAATAATTACAGTAATTGTAGGCTATTCGATTAGATATATACTAACAATAAATTTTACAAACCGGAATATACTCCACGGCCATATAATTGAAACTATATGAACAATAATACCAGCTATTACATTAATCTGTATTGCATTACCATCACTACGACTACTTTATTTATTAGACGACTCATCAGATACTACAGTTACAATCAAAACAATCGGACGACAATGATATTGAAGATATGAATATTCAGACTTCATAAATATTGAATTTGATACATATATAAAACCAGAAAAAGAACTAAATCAAGAAGAATTTCGATTACTAGAAGTTGATAACCGAACAATCTTACCTATAAGCACAGAAGTACGAGTATTAACTAGAGCATCTGATGTTCTTCATTCATGAGCAGTACCTGCTTTAGGTATTAAAATTGATGCAACACCTGGACGATTAAACCAAGGAACATTCACAATTAATCGTCCAGGATTATTCTTTGGTCAATGTTCAGAGATTTGTGGAGCAAACCATAGATTTATACCTATTGTGATTGAAAGAACATCAGTAAAATTATTTATTAAATGAATATCTAACATAACATAAGGAGTTAGTTAAAACATATAACATTAGAATGTCAATCTAAAATAACTAAAAATTAGTACACCTTGGGACATCAGGTGACTGAAAGTAAGTAATGGTCTCTTAAACCAAAATATAGTAAATTAACGTATACTTCTGATGAGGTAATAAATCCCATATTCCCCAAATATCACCAATAATATGATTTTCACTATTTATTCTATTCTCAATTGCGATAATTATATTTAATCAAATAAATTTCTTCATTTATAAATCACCCACAATTAAAATTTTCAAAAAAACAATAATAAAAAAAGATACAAACTGAAAATGATAACAAACTTATTCTCAACATTTGACCCATCGACAAGAATATTTAACTTATCTTTAAACTGAACCAGAGTAATATTAGGTATCTTGTTAATACCAACAGTATTTTGATTTCTACCATCACGAATTAACATATTATGAAATAAATTAAATTTAATTCTCCACAATGAATTTAAAATTTTATTAGGAACAAAAACATATGGATCAACACTAATATTCATTTCAATCTTCACCATAATAATATTTAATAATGTTATAGGTCTATTCCCTTACATTTTTACAAGAACAAGACATATAACATTAACATTTTCAATTGCATTACCAATATGAATAAGATTTATATTATTTGGATGAATTAATAAAACAAACCATATATTTACCCATTTAGTTCCACAAGGAACCCCAACACCATTAATATCATTTATAGTTTTAATTGAAACAATTAGAAATATCATTCGTCCAGGAACACTAGCAGTACGTCTAGCAGCAAATATAATTGCAGGGCACTTACTATTAACCTTATTAGGAAATACTGGCCCAACACTAGCAACAAGAATAATTATTATTCTTATTATTAGACAATTTATATTATTAATTTTAGAATCAGCAGTAGCATTAATTCAAGCTTATGTATTCTCAATTTTAAGAACATTATATTCAAGAGAAGTTCATTAACTTATGTTAACAACCCACTCAAATCATCCATTCCACATAGTAGATTATAGACCATGACCACTAACAGGAGCAATCGGAGCAATAGTTATAGTATCAGGACTAGCTAAATGATTTCATATATTTAATATCAACCTTTTGATCACTGGAATAACAATCACAATTTTAACAATAATTCAATGATGACGAGATGTAATCCGAGAAAGAACTTTCCAAGGATTACATACTAAATTTGTATCTACAGGCCTACGATGAGGAATAATTCTATTTATTATTTCAGAAGTATTATTTTTCATATCATTTTTCTGAGCATTCTTTAGAAGAAGATTATCCCCAACAATTGATCTAGGGATAATATGACCCCCAATAGGAATTCAACCATTCAATCCTATACAAATTCCATTACTAAATACAGCAATTTTACTTGCATCAGGAATTACTGTAACATGAGCACATCATAGAATGATAGAATCGAATCATTCCCAAACAATACAAGGACTATTTTTTACAGTAATAATAGGATTGTACTTTACAATACTACAAATATATGAATATTGAGAAGCACCTTTTACCATTGCTGACGCAGTTTATGGAGCAACATTCTTTGTTGCAACTGGATTCCACGGCTTACACGTAATCATTGGAACAATATTCTTATTAACATGTCTAATTCGACATTTAATAAATCAATTTTCACCAAATCATCACTTTGGATTTGAAGCAGCAGCATGATATTGACACTTTGTAGATGTAGTTTGATTATTTCTTTACATATCAATTTATTGATGAGGCAGATAAAATATTTTTCTAGTATAAATAGTACATTTGACTTCCAATCAAAAAGCTTGAAAATATATCAAGAAAAATAATTATAATCTTAATAATAAGTATATTCATTAGATTTATCATACCATTAGCAGTAATGATCATTGCAACAACCTTGTCAAAAAAATCAATCAACGACCGAGAAAAAAGATCACCATTTGAATGCGGATTTGATCCAAAAAGATCGGCACGAATACCCTTCTCACTTCAATTCTTTTTAATTGCAGTCATCTTCCTAATTTTTGACGTTGAAATTGCATTAATTCTACCAATTGTATTCATCATAAAAACATCAAATATATTAACATGAATAATCTCAACTATATTCTTCATTATCCTTCTATTAAGAGGATTATATTATGAATGAAAACAAGGAGCTCTTAAATGAGCAATTTAGGGTTGTAGTTAAACATAACATTTGGTTTGCAATCAAAAAGTATTGAATATTATTCAATCAACCTTATATCCACTAAATAAGAAGCGAAATATCGCAATCAGTTTCGACCTGAAAATTGGTATAATGAATTACCCTTATTTATAAATTAATTGAAGCCAAAATAGAGGCATATTACTGTTAATAATATAATTGAACTAAGTTCCAATTAAAGAAATGTAAAGTTAATATAAAAGCTGCTAACTTTTAATAATAGCGGTTAAACTCCGTTAACATTTCTATCATTTATATAGTTTAAATAAAACATTACATTTTCACTGTAAAAACAATACATAAGTATTTATAGATACCTAAAAATAAAATTATTTCCTTAACATCTTCAATGTTAAACTCTTTCGTATAAGCTATTTAGGTAATAAATTAAAAACAACATAAATAAAATAAATATTCAAAAAATAAAAGTTAACAAATAAACCCTAAAATTAGAATCATATAGAGACTGAATATAATCAATTATATATAAAAAAAATGAATATAAACCTTGACCACCAAACAATTCACCCCAGCCATAATCAAAAGATTTTAATGATTTATAACCAAATAATAAAGGAGAATATACAACATAATTAGTTGAGAGAAAAGGTATAAATCATATAGATCCAGAAAAACTAACAAAAAACAAAAACTTTAAAGAAAATAAATCATAAAAATAGTTTAAATCACATATAATATAGCCAAAATACGCACCCAAAAAAATAAAAAATAAAGTTATAAACCTTAAATATCAAGGCAGAACAATTACGTAAGGAACAGGGAAAATTAATCAGGATAATAATCTACCACCAAAAACAGTAATTAATAATAAACCAATTATACCAAAAGAAATAAAATAACTTTTATCATCAAAAGAATAACAAGGATAAAAGTTATTATCACCAAATATAGAATAGTAAAATAAACGAAATGAATAAGAAGCTGTTAAACCAATAGAAAAGAAATAAAAAATAAAAATCAAATAATTAACTAAAGACAAATTAATAATATCCAAAATTAAATCCCTAGAATAAAATCCAGCCAAAAAAGGTATACCACATAAAGATAATCTAGAAACATTTAAACAAATTGATGTTAAAGGTATAAAATTAACAACTGAACCTATAAAACGAATATCTTGAGAATCCTTCAAATTATGAATTATAGAACCTGCACACATAAATAATAATGCCTTAAAAAGAGCGTGAGTTAATAAATGAAAGAAAGCAAGATCAGAATAACCTATTGATAAAATTCTCACTATTAAACCAAGCTGACTTAATGTAGAAAGAGCAATAATTTTCCTTAAATCAAATTCAAAATTTGCCCCAAGTCCAGCTATAAATATAGTTACACAACCAATCAAAAGTAAAAACCAGCCATAATTATATACTATCAATATTGAATTAAAACGAATTAATAGATAAACACCAGCAGTAACTAGAGTTGATGAATGAACCAAAGCAGAAACAGGAGTAGGAGCAGCTATAGCAGCAGGAAGTCAAGAAGAAAAAGGAATTTGAGCTCTCCTAGTTATAGAAGCAAGAATAACTAATATAGTAATAACCCTCATTTCAAAAGAATCAACAATAAAATAATAATAATAAATATAATTTCAACTTCCAAAATTTAACATTCAAGAAATTGAAATTAAAATAGAAACATCACCAATACGATTTGATAAAACGGTTAATATACCAGCATTATAAGACTTAATATTCTGATAATAAATAACTAAACAATAAGAAACTAAACCTAAACCATCCCACCCCAATAAAATACTAATTAAATTCGGACTAGTAATTAAAAGACCTATTGAAAAAATAAATATTAAAACAAGTATAATAAAACGATTAATATTCCTATCACCACTCATATAATCGTTTCTATAATAAATAACCAAAGAAGAAATATACATAACAAAAGATATAAAAACCAAAGATATTCAATCAAAAATAAAGGTTATTAAAACCATTGAACCATTTAAACTAAAAAGTTCTCACTCAACGAAAATTCTATAATCAAATATTAAATAATAAATACCAAATGAAAAAATAAGGGTTCCAAATAAAAACAAAAAAAAAAAACTTAATGAACAAATAGAAAATAAATGCACGACCTAAGATGAAAAATCATATCATTGATTCCACAAAACAATATTTTAAATTAAAATACTTAAGCCATTAAAAATAAAAATACTCACCCCTTAAACATAAAGTATTAAGAGGGAATCAGTGTAAAAGTAAAAGATGATATTCACGAAGATAACCCAATGAAAAACCATAAATACCAGAATAATAAAAACCATGCTGTGAATAAGAATATATATATAATGTATAAACAGCTCTAAAAAAAGATAAAAAAATCAACATTAAAATTATATATGAAGACCATGAAATAATTCCATTTAATAATCTAAATTCTCCCAATAAATTTAATGAAGGAGGAGAAGCCATATTTGAAGATCTCAAAAGAAATCACCAAAGAGTCATTCTAGGCATTAAATTAATTATACCCTTATTAATTAATAATCTACGTCTACCCAAACGTTCATAAATAATATTAGACAAACAAAATAATCCAGAAGAACATAAACCATGACCAATTATTAAAGAAAGTGAACCCATACAACCTCATCAATTTATGGTCATCAAACCACTAATTACTATTCTCATATGAGCAACAGAAGAATAAGCAATTAAAGACTTCAAATCAACCTGACGTAAACAAATAAATCTAATAATAACACCACCAAATAAACTTAATGACAACCAAAAATAATTAAACCTTAAAGCTAAAAAAGAAATAACCCTCATAATACGAAAAATACCATAACCCCCCAACTTCAATAAAACTCCCGCAAGAATTATTCTCCCAGAAATAGGAGCCTCAACATGTGCCTTAGGAAGTCAAAGATGAAATAAAAATATGGGTATCTTGACTAAAAAAGCAAAAACAGAAAAAACATAAAACATAAAATAGAAAGAACCACAATCAATTAATAGAGGAAAATAAAGAGTACTTAATATATTATTTAAATTAAATAAAACTAACAATAAAGGTAAACTAGCAAACAATGTATAAAAAATTAAATAAATACCAGCCTGTAAACGTTCAGGCTGATAACCCCAACCCAAAATCAAAAATAAAGTAGGAATTAATCTAGACTCAAAAAAAATATAAAAAGACAATAAACTTAATCTAGAAAAAGAACAATACAACATAATCAACAAAAATAAAACAAAAAATAAAAAAAAATTAGAATGATAAGAAAATAAATAAACTGAACTTCTTGCAGTAATTATTAAACAACAAATCCAAAAACTCAATAAAATCAATATATAAGAAAAATAATCAATCCCAAAATAATAACCAATTATATTCAAATCAGAATAAGAATAAACAGAAAACATAAAAACAAAACTCAACAAGAACAACAAAGAATGAATTAATCATCAACAATCAATTAATAAACAAATAGGGATCATAAGAATAATTATAAGTAAATATTTTAACATAAACTTAAAAAAAAAGAATTAAAAAAGTCATTACCATGAGATCGAATTATAGAAACTAAAATAGAAAGGCCCAAAGCACCCTCACATACAGAAAATACTAAAAAAATAATAGGAAAAAAATAATCATAATCAAACTCAACAAGAAAAATAACAATTAACATAAATAAAGAAAGAACAACATATTCTAATCTTAACAAAACCATTAATAAATGCTTACGCCTAGAAGAAAAAACATAAACACCAGAGAAATAAATTAATAAAGAAGTAATTATAGAAAGTACAAACATTAGTTTTAATAGTTTAAAAAAAACATTGGTCTTGTAAACCAAAATTAAGTAAACACTTTTAAAACTTCAAGGGTAAAAAAAATTATCATTGATCCCCAAAATCAATATTTTAAATAAACTAACCCCTGATATGATTAAAATAATAATTATAAGATTAATAAATATAATCAACATTAATTTTACTAAATTAAATCACCCAATATCAATAATAATAATTATTATTGTCCAAACCATAATAATTGGAATAATAATAGGATCAATAATAGAAAGATTTTGATTATCATACATTCTATTTTTAACATTCCTAGGAGGAATAATAGTTCTATTTATTTACATTACAAGAATTGCGTCAAATGAAATATTTAAAATTAAATTAATTAATGTAAACCTCCTAATTATTATAACTATAATCACAATAATTATCTTATATAATACTAACAAAATAATATTCACAGAAATAATTAAAAACTCAGAAACCATAATTATAAAATACTCAATTAATTTTCAAGAAATAACAATATCAATAATAAAACTATACAATAACCCCACCATCATTATTACTATAATAATAATAATCTACCTATTTATTGCATTAATAGCAGTAGTTAAAATTACTAATATTAATCAAGGACCCATCCGAAAAATAAATTAATTAAACTAATGAATAAATCTATTTGACTCAAACAACCAATCCTTAAAATAATTAATAACTCATTAATTGATTTACCAGCACCAATAAACATCTCATTCTGATGAAATCTAGGATCAATATTAGGATTATGTTTAATAATTCAAATCACAACAGGATTATTCTTAACTATACATTATACACCTAATATTGAAATAGCCTTCAGAAGAGTTATCCACATCTGCCGAGATGTAAATAATGGATGAATTATACGAACAATCCACGCAAATGGAGCATCAATATTTTTCATTTGCATTTACCTACATGTAGGACGAGGAATCTATTATGGATCTTTCATATATACTCATACTTGATTAATTGGATCAATAATACTATTTATAGTTATAGGAACAGCATTTATAGGATATGTACTACCATGAGGACAAATATCATTCTGAGGAGCAACAGTTATTACAAATCTACTATCAGCCATTCCTTATATTGGGACAGATATTGTACAATGAGTATGAGGGGGATTTGCAGTTGATAATGCAACACTAAATCGATTTTATACATTCCACTTTATACTACCATTTATTATCATAGCAATAACAATAATTCACCTATTTTTATTACACCAAACAGGATCAAATAACCCAATTGGTATCAACAGAAACATTGATAAAATCCCTTTCCACCCATACTTTACCTACAAAGACACAATTACATTTACAATCATAATAATGACCTTAATTATATTATGCTTAATTAACCCTTATATACTAGGAGATCCAGATAATTTTGTGCCAGCAAACCCATTGGTTACCCCAATTCATATTCAACCAGAATGATACTTTCTATTCGCCTATGCCATCTTACGATCAATCCCTAATAAATTGGGAGGTGTAATTGCACTATTTATATCAATTAGAATTTTAATAATTATACCATTCTATAACCAAAATAAATTTCGTGGAATTCAATTCTACCCAATCAATCAAATAATATTTTGAGTTATAGTAATTGTAGTATGTTTACTAACATGAATTGGAAAACGACCAGTAGAAGAACCCTACATTACAACAGGACAAATCCTAACAATAATATACTTCTCTTATTTTTTAATTAATACACACATTGCAAAAGCATGAGACATATTAATTAAGGAATAACCAATAAGTTAATTAGCTTTACAAAAGCATATGTCTTGAAAACATAAGTCTAGAAGTTTAATCCTTCTATTAACTTCAACATTCTAAAAATATTTAACTATAATAAAGAAAAAAGCATAACCCTCAAACCAACGAAGAAAAACAAAAAATTTAAAGATAAAGGCAAAAAACTTTTTCAGGCTAAATACATAAGCCTATCATAACGAAAACGAGGTAAAGTCCCACGAACCCAAATAAAAAAAAAAGATAAAAAAGAAAGCCTAATAAAAAATAAAAAAGAATAAAAATCACCACCTAAAAAAACTAATGAAAATAATATTCTCATAAAAATAATTCTTGTATATTCAGCCAAAAAAATTAAAGTAAATCCACCAGCCCCATACTCAATATTAAAACCAGAAACAAGCTCAGACTCACCTTCAGCAAAATCAAAAGGAGTCCGGTTTGTTTCTGCTAAACAAGAAGCAAAAAAGGATAAAGATAAAGGAAAACAAAAAATAAAAAATCAACAATAACGCTGATAATTAATAAAATTAAATAAATTAAAATTTCCAATCAACAAAATCAAAGATAATAAGATTAAAGCCAATCTTACTTCATAAGAAATAGTTTGAGCAACAGAACGTAAAGAACCCAATAATGAATAATTAGAATTTGATGATCAACCAGCAATTATCAAAGTATAAACTCTCAATCTAGTACAACAAAGGAAAAACAAAAATCCATAAGAAAAAGAACATATATAAGTTATGTAAGGGAAAACAGACCAAATAAACAAAGAAATTATTAAACTAAAAATAGGAGAAAAATAATAAAGAAAATAATTTGATTTTAAAGGGATTGATTGCTCCTTCGAAATTAACTTAATAGCATCACTAAAAGGTTGAAGGATTCCTAAAAATCCAACCCTATTAGGACCTTTACGAACCTGAATATAACCTAACACCCTACGCTCTAATAAAGTTAAAAAAGCAACTCTAATTAAAACACAAATAACAAGAAAAATAAAATTTAAAACAAATATAATCAAATCGTATAATATCAATACTATTTGTAGAAAAAATCTACATAAATGAATTCTAAATTCAACACATTTATCTGTCAAAATAGTAAGTAATTAAATTTAATCAGATAATAAAAATTATTTCAACTATATGGTCCTTTCGTACTAATACAATTATAACAAATCTTAGGATAGAAACCGACCTGGCTTACACCGGTCTGAACTCAGATCATGTAAGAATTTAAAGGTCGAACAGACCTAATTATTAAGCTTCTACACCAAATATTATTCTTAATCCAACATCGAGGTCGCAATCCATTTTATTGATATGAACTCTCAAAAATGATTACGCTGTTATCCCTAAGGTAACTTAATCTTATGATCATAAATTATGGATCAAATAAACATAAATTAATGATTTTATAATGAAGAGCTTAATTATTCTTCATGTCACCCCAACCAAAGATTATAATTTAATATAAAAAGATAATCAAAAAAACTACAAAAAAATATAAATATCAAGCTCTATAGGGTCTTCTCGTCCTAAAGATATATTTAAGCCTTTTAACTTAAAAGTTAAATTCTAAAAATTATCAAGAGACAGTTAATTTCTCGTCAAACCATTCATTCCAGCATCCAATTAAGAAACTAATGATTATGCTACCTTTGCACGGTCAAAATACCGCGGCTCTTTAAAAATTAAATCAGTGAGCAGGCCAGACTTCAAAGTATTATCAAGAAGACATGTTTTTGATAAACAGGCGGAAATTAATTTTGCCTAGTTCCTTATAACAAATTAACAATAATCAAATAATAAACAAAAAAATATACTAATTCCATCATTATTACAAAAATTACAAAATTAAATTAATCATCTTAATAAAAACCCTAAAATAATTATAAAATCAAAAATAGAAAAAATGAACTAAAACGTACTCAAAAAATAGCTGTTCTTAAGCCTATTATTTTATATGAAATAATAAATGAATTATAGGATTAATCTTCAGAGCTTATCCCCTAAAGAATAAATAAATTAATATTTCAAACTCAAAAATTAAATAGAAACATTAACCTTAAAAAATTAAACTTTTTCTTAAGAAACTAGATAACTTAGGAAACGATATAACATTTCATTACTACAAACAAATCAATAATATTCTTGAAACAATAACTATAATTTGTTTATAAATCAACCTAAATCGAGAAAAATTAATAAAAACAAAAATTTTGATAAACCCTGATACAAAAGGTACAATAAATAAAATTTACTTATTAAAATATAAACAATACATCATAATTCAATTACATTACAAATAAACTATAATAAAAATAATCTATTCTACAAAATATACTAGGACAAAAAAACAATAAAATTATTTTTATTAAATAAAAATAAACAACAAAAAAAAAGCATAATAAACTCAATTAATCAAGACATCCTGAATTGCACAGAATAAAAATCAGTGTAAATGATATAACTTACTAATAAGTCATGTCCTGATAAACTTACTAGATACACTTTCCAGTACATCTACTATGTTACGACTTATCTCATATTAACTGATTATAAAAATAATAATCAATAATGAGAGTGACGGGCGATGTGTACACACTTCAGAGCCAATATCAATTAAATTAAATAAATTAAATTACTTTCAAATCCACCTTCATTAAAATATTCCAAAAAGAAATCCATAATAATATAAAATTATTGTAACCCGTCAAAAACTTAATTATAAGCTGCACCTTGACCTGAAATAAATTTTAATAAAAAAACAAGAAAATTATAACTCCAAAAAGATTTCCCGATAACGGAGATATACAAACAAATAAATTAAGTAAAGTTAATCGTGTACTATCAATTACAAGATAGGTTCCTCTGAATGGAATGAAATACCGCCAAATTCTTTGGGTTTAAAGAACTTAACTATTAATACCCAGGTAAAACAAAATTAACGCTCAAAATAATAGGGTATCTAATCCTAGTTTATTGTTTAAGTTTCATAGATCAAAAATAAGAGCTATACAAAAAAATAAAATTTCACCTAATAAAATACATAACAAAACTCAAGTAAACATTTAACTACAAAACCAAAAATATTCATTTGCATTAATCGTATAACCGCGGCTGCTGGCACGAATTATGCCAATACTATAATCAATTACTAATTCCAAAATAACTTGATAATTAAATTCAATCACTACAATAAATAGAACATCTAGTAAAACAAAACTTATATATAATTTAAAGAAACAATGAAAATTTAAGCAAGAATAAAACTTTAAGATTTTGAATGAGACAAGTACAGTAAAAAAAAACTCGTAAAATGGAAGGTTATAAAAAATACTAAGAAAATAAAATTAAAATTAACACTAAAAAGTTCATAAAACTTAGAAAACTACTCCTCCAAATGTACAACAATAACTTCTTTATTATATATAATAAATATAGATATGGAACTTGTATTGAGTTAAATGGTTTTTATTATCTTTCTTTATTATTTAATCTTTCTTTTCACTACTAATAAAGAAAGATTAAATAATATAAATTATTTAGATTAATATAATCTACGATATGATATTATAATAATTAGTATACAATTTATCCATTATATTAATTAGTATGTAATTATATTAAATTAAATACAATAGATGTAAATAAATAATAATATTATATAACTATATATATATAATTAAATTACTATTAGAATAACATTAAATAAATAATTATATTGATTATATCAAATAATAATAATGTAAAATATTTGATTACATTATATTAAATATTTTATTATATAATCATTTCTCTATCCCCAAAAACATAAGTAGCTATAATCCTCGGTAAATATATGAATACAAATAATCAATTAATATTGAATAAATAACACTTATAATGATATATTGAATTAGATGTGATATATTACAATAAATTAATTATATTAAATAATAACAAAGTTAATGGAAGGAAGAACAAATTTTTAATAAGAATTATTTCAACTTAAAGAAAAAATTACATAAACAAAATTAAAAATAGGAACTTTTAATTTATACATAAAATAAAGATTACGTAT